CTACGTGATTTTTTGAATATGCCTATATCTATCGCTTTTGCTTCATTGATTTGATTCTCTCAATAGATACCGAGATTCATATTGGAAATCAAAAATATAGTAATTCAAACTATAAGACATAGGAGTAATTCAGATTGATCAGAACAAATAGATATAGCAAATAAATGGAATTGGATGCTATGTCAATCCCATATATGGAATTGATATTCGCATATATCAAGATAATCTTGTAGATTGATATATAGATCCATATCAAATGCAGCCTCTATCTTTATTTTATTCCAGGGGGCAGCTTTATAACAAGAATCTAACTAATAAATAGTATGGTAGAAAGATTCATCTATTTCTTTCTACCATACTATCTATCTATTAGAATACTGCCGATTCTAGTCCACTCATTTCATTTAAGACATGAAATTGGAATCTTTTTCATTTTATTTCGTCAATTTTGGCTAAGAACTAAGAAGTCAAGTTTCATTCAAATTAGTTAATAATTAATCGTTTTGACTGACTGTTTTTACATAAATGATAAGTAGAAAAGCGGTAGGAACTAGAATAAATAGTGCAGTAGCAATAAATGCAAGAATATTTACTTCCATAATCTCATCGGTTTTTTACTTCGCAATAACTCGGGATTTAATCCCATAGAGATGATAAATCTTTGGCCTGTAAATTCAATGAATGAATATTACCTCTCGATGATCTTGAATCAGATCAATATCATGAATAACAATATCTGAACTATCAAATAAATTCGTCGTCGAGAATTGAATAGTATAACATAGGAAGTTCTTTTATCCATACCGCCCCAAACTTGGATTGCTGACCTAACCCAAAATTCCTTTATTTATTTATCATTTTTTATTATCTGTTCTTTTTTTCTCTCTAATCTATCTAGTTCCTTCTTGTACAATCATCTGATGAAGTCTCATCAAATAGCTCTTCCACTTCCAGTGGTCACATAGTTACAAACCCAAACAAACAATAAAAGCTAAATGGAAAAAGAAAGGAGTTTAGAACGAAACTATTTTTGACTTGGAAGACAAAGAAGTGTGATAAAGATGAGACCGTATAAAATGAATATTCATCAAATTTACTATTTTCCGATTTGTTCTTTCGTCGATGGGGCCTTAAAACAAAATGAAAAATAGGAAAAATGATTCATTCGCCTTTCTAAGAGGAGTAGGATCTTTGGTTGATCTGTCCTTCCCCCTCCTTTCTTCGTAGATTATTAGCCCCGGGACACCTATACCAAAAGCTCAGTGTGCAATTTGCATGAAATCTATTTTGCAACTTCAAACTAGTAAGTCAGGTTCCATAAATCCGTAGCCAGAAAAATAAATTGTTTTTTTTTGTTTTTTCTGGAAAGTATTTTCTTATATTCAATTTTGTATTGGACAAGAAAGGAATTCCTTTTGTGTATGCGCGCCTCAAAAAAGTATAGTACTCGATTCCATTACATGCATCGGGGGCAATCGAAAAAGCCAGCATTTCTTGGAATACTGACTATAATGCTACCAATAATTGTACTAATCCAACCGCATATGTCTTTCTCCTACCAAAAGGAAAGAAAAAAGAAATAAGGATTTCCCCTTTGCTTTGACAATGGAATTCTTCCCCCGGTCCCCTTCAGAAAAAGGGAGAGATTTTTTGATATATTTATTGGATCCGTCGGGACTGACGGGGCTCGAACCCGCAGCTTCCGCCTTGACAGGGCGGTGCTCTGACCAATTGAACTACAATCCCAGGGAAATACGGGATCTAGCAGAAAATTTTATTCTTTTTTATCTCCGGATCGGGTATTTCTGAAGTACAAAGGGAGTTATATCATCTCATGGCGGATTGGCGAATTATTGGGCCGAGCTGGATTTGAACCAGCGTAGACATATTGCCAACGAATTTACAGTCCGTCCCCATTAACCGCTCGGGCATCGACCCAGGAAGAATCAATTTTCGACTTATTGGTAATCCATGATCAATTTCCTTTCGTAGTACCCTACCCCCAGGGGAATTCGAATCCCCGCTGCCTCCTTGAAAGAGAGATGTCCTAAACCACTAGACGATGGGGGCCCGCTTGACCAACGGCCATCATACTATGATCATAGTATGATCCGTTTTTTGAAATTGTCAATATAATCAAATGATTCTAGCCGAGGGATCTTTCCCCCTTTCAGAATTGCATAGAATTGTTTTTTATTCGTCATTGACGAATTATTCATTAGAATCGACATTAGAAATCTAGTAGTAGTATTTTTTTTTTTTTTTTGAATTATTTCAATTGAATTTATTTCTATTCGAGTCGGTCTTGAAACAATTCATTGCATTTTCTCCTAGACTTCCTAGGTAAATCCATTTTATTATTCAACAATGAGCCACTAGACACTATGTATCTACTGCACGTACTTAATGCATATATACTTATGTTTATAATATATGTACATATAGATATTTTATCCACATAGTGAATAATTCCGGAATTAAATAAAAAAGGCCCTTTTAA